ATTTTTATATCACACAAAAGTCACTTCTTGTATCACAGAAAATCCAATGAGCCCATCATGTGAATTGAATGAAGTAAAATAAAAAAAAACCAAGTCTATGAAGCGGAGATAACTAGATCTATTTATCCACAATCGGATTATATTTGTTTGATCCACTGTTGTCAATATGAATGTGAATAGTGAAAAACGAATACAATGGAGAACACAAAAGAATAAAAAAAAAAAAAAAATAGAAATAACAATTTCAATTGAATATCTTTCTTTTTTTATTTATATTTCATTATTCAATTTAATTAGTCAATTGAAATAAATAGAAATAGGAAAATATATATATATATAATATATAAGAATTAAAATGAAAAAAAGAGAAAATAAATAAAAAAAGAAAAAACTACGGAGTTGTGTTGGATTGGCACGATAGAGATAATGAACATAAATAGAAAAAAAAAAGTGTAGGCGAAAGAATAAATTAAGGTAAGGAAGAAGTAAAGTAGAAAAAAATCTCGGGTTTATTCAATCAATAAATAAATATAAGTAGAATAAACAAGCGTAATCCCTTGTGTTTTTTTATTTGTTCATAGATTTCCAACAAAAACCAACCCATTGATGGTAATGTCCAAATTTTTTATTTCTAGTATAAAACCAATTATTTCATTTATTCACTTGATTGATCTTTAATAAATAAGTGTAGTAGAACAAGAGAGGGGGGAAATAATAGAGAAAAGGTTATCCAAAGCTATAGACAAGTCATCCACACCCTCTTTTTTTTTTTATTTCATTAATTGCATTTTTCGGTTATTGATTCAGGTCAAATTCCGTAAAAACCGCAGCCCTCTTTGAAATATCATGAACAGTTCCTGTAGGTTGAGCACCTTTTTCAAGAAAATATAGAATTGCAGGAACATTTAAATAGGTTTGATTCTTTATCGGATCATAAAAACCCACTTTACGAAGATCTCTTCCCTCTCTTCGGGATCGAACATCAATTGCAACGATTCGATAAACGGCTCATTGGGATAGATGTAGATTAACAATACCCCCCCCAGAACCGTATAAGAAGTTTTCTCCTCGTACGGCTCGAGAAAATTTGAAGTTATGTATATGTATAGAATTCTAATTAATGTAAAATAGATCCATAGATTATCAAATCAATTAGACTATGATTTCATTTTTTTTTTTTATTCTTTTCCAAAAAAGAAATAAAAAAAAAAATTCTTATTTGTATCCTCATAACTCAAGTTGGGTAACTCTCACTCAAAGGAAAACCTTTAAGCATTTCATTTATTGAGCCGTCTATAACCCCCTTTTTGCCTGTCTCCTTTAGAATCTATTCTATTCTTCATTCTGATCTAGTTTAGTTATTGAGACAATTAACAAGTTTAGTTATTAAAACAATTAAAAAAGGTATTTCCTTGTTCCGGGATCCTTTATCTTTGCTTTGAATCATTGGGTTTAGACATTACTTCGGTGATCTTTAATCCTTTCAAAATGGCAGCAACATACCATTTTTTGTGATTTCTTTTTATCAAAGAACCATATGAATGATTGATTCTCGCGTGATACACTTTTGATCAAAAGAGTTTTCCTAATTCCAACAAATTTGATGTTTGAATTTGAAACTTGCTTGAATTGGATCCTTTCGATTTCTATATCGAAAATATACTTACGAAGTTGTTTCAACTTATTGATTGACACTAACCCTAGATCTCCGCCCCTGATAAATGAATTAATACTTTCTACTCGAGCTCCATCATGTAATATTTACATTCAAACTTCCCCAAAATGAAATGAGGGTTATAGTGGAACAGAACAAACGATGTCGAGCCAAGAGCATCTTCATTCCTATATATAAAAGAAAATGGTGGATGTAAGATAAGAATCCACAGTTGATCATGTCCTTCAAGTCGCACGTTGCTTTCTACCACATCGTTTTAAACGAAGTTTTACCATAACCTCTAGTTTCTTGGAACTGGTATGTAATTGATTCAATTATGGAATCATGAATAGTCATTGGTTTAGTTGGTACATAGTTATCTATACTGTTATGAATGGGTAGTTTCTTAAAAAGTATCAGCAAGAATTCCATTTTTTTTTGAAACCCACATTTTCTTTTAGATATTGGATTTTCTTTTAGTATATTGGATGAATACAATTTTTTGTATGAATGCAATATTTATTTAATATGAAATGGAATATATATATTATTCTTTTTTTTTTTTTATTTCTATAAATTTAGAAAAAATTACGAATAAATAAGAAATACGTTCTTTTTGAATCCGCATTTTCAAGTTTCTTGATAGGATGGATTCGCCAGTTTAACACTTCTTCAAGTACCAAGGATTCATAGGAAATCATTCAAAATAATTGATTGAAAGTTTTCTACCTCGATATTATTATTTGACTAAAGTTTTCCAATAAGGGAAGGGACATTTTATTATCTTTTATTATCATAAAAAAAACCTATTCGAATTAACCCATCAATGATTTAAAACAAATAGATAGATCAAAAACAAATCCAATTTTTTTTGACTCTAAATTATTTTAGCCTAAACCGGTCTTAAGAGACTTAATCCCATTGATTCAATTCAATTAGTACCAAAAACGCAAGCCCTTCGTATTTATAATTCCACATAAATCCACAGAAATAAAATAATCAAGTTGCACACACCATTTAAGGGATAGAGAATAAGAGAGGCTTTCACATTTCGATTTTGAATTAAAATGACATCATGGAAAATATATGAGACGTAAGGTTTTTTTATGAATAACGAATTTCAAATATGAATATGAAAGATATGGACATACGATGAAAAGCCCGTCCTACTTTTTTTTTCATTAAAAAAGTCTTTTTTTTTTTATCTATGTTCCCATCTTTTACCTAGATAAAAAATGGATTCAATTCCATCTACGTCTTATGGTATTTAAACTCGATTAAATTTGTGAAAAAAATATGATTTAGAGACGAATCAAAAATAAGAAAAATAATGATAAGAAAGAAGAATCACATTCTATCTAATATTAGACTCTTAAACAGAAGGTTGTTCAAAAAAGGCAATCTTTTTTTGATATGATAATTTTGATATGATTATATCATATATAATATTATGGAATATTATGATATATAATATCATAATACTATGATATATATAATACGCATACTCTGGGACGGAAGGATTCGAACCTCCGAATAGCGGGACCAAAACCCGTTGCCTTACCACTTGGCCACGCCCCATTTCTATTCAAGACTAATAAACACTAATATTGTTATTGGTTGTTCGTCAATTCCAGTCCAAATATTGATAGAATCAATTAGATTGTTGCTAGGATTTTGATACGTGTAGATATCGAATGAAACTGAATTTATTGATCATTAGATATAATTCAATTAAGATATTGTATGAAAGTAGGATTTATTTTATATCTATTTTGATTTGAGAATGGAAGGATTTTTGATTGGCTGAGTTCAAATCAAAGAAAAGAAAGGTTTTTTGACCTACCTTATGTTATTAATTTTTACCTTATCCCTTATATCAATAATAAGATATTAATAACTCAATCAACTCAAAAAAAAATTATCTTCAAGAACAAAATGTTTGTTATGCTTAATATTTTAAGTTTAATCTGTATCTGTCTTAATTCTGTCCTTTATTCAAGTAGCTTTTTCTTAGCCAAATTACCCGAGGCCTACGCTTTTTTGAATCCAATAGTAGATATTATGCCAGTAATACCTGTGTTCTTTTTTTTATTAGCTTTTGTGTGGCAAGCTGCTGTAAGTTTTCGATGAGATTTTTCATACTGTCCTAGAAAAATTCATGATTTACTCGAAAAAAAAATTCTAACAATTTCTAATATAAGATCAGATAAGTCTTACATACAGTCTGAACCGTTAAGTTAAATATTGAAATTCTTGTATAGCTGTGCTAAATCTAGATCACTCTCATTTTCTTGTTATAACTTTTTTTTCCATTGAACGACCCTATTAGAGTCCCCCACAATATATAATTGTGGGTATAAAAGAAAATTTTCATTAATAAACAACTCAACTCTGATTTTCTGAAATTTTTTTTTTTTTTTCTAGAAATCACTTCATTTCTTGGTGTCAAAAAATAGGGTATGCAGTATAAAAATAGAGAATCTATTCTCTTTTTTTTTTTGAAAAAAAAAAATGCTATTGGAGATTGTGTAATGCTTACTCTAAAACTATTTGTTTATACAGTAGTGATATTCTTTGTTTCTCTCTTCATTTTCGGATTCCTATCTAATGACCCGGGACGTAATCCTGGACGTGAAGAATAAAAAATCAGATTTTTGTTTTCCTTGCTTGATTTGCAAATTTTTATCTATTCCACATCTTTCTTTAACTATATATAAAAAAAAAAATACCAAGTCATCGACAGAAACGGAAAGAGAGGGATTCGAACCCTCGGTACGAAAAACGCGTACAACGGATTAGCAATCCGACGCTTTAATCCACTCAGCCATCTCTCCCCCAATTGAAAAATGAAAAAGAATAATTACTATGATACATTAAGTAAGGCTTGAAAAAAGCCCTTCTTTATCTTTCTTTATTATTTTATTATATCTTTATTATTTATTATATAGATAGCTATATAAAGCTATATATAGATAATATATATCTAAAAACTTTTATCAGAAATTCCAATTCCATTTAGATTTTAAATAAAGTAAGGGCTCAAAAGAGATATCTACAATCCAATATTTGAATATATAAATACCAATCTATTAAATGTTAATAAATAAAATTTTGAATAAATTAAGAAAATAAAAAATAAAATGAAAATATATATATATTAAATAATAAATCAAATCAATAAAAGTACCTTGTTTATTTCGTCCGAAAAGTCCCTTTTTATTTCCACGGCCTGGCCTGGTCAGTACCTAGCCGGGCTTTTTTTTTTGTTCCAATGAATCGTAGAAAAAATGATTTATTTTATTTGAAAACTCAAAATTCTTTTGAAATAAAATAAAAAAAATCGAAACAACAATCATATCATAAGAAGGATTTTTTCGATTCCTATGATACAGAATCAAATGATAGAGAATCAAAGTGTCATTTCTTATTATTCTTTCTTTTTTTATTTACTTTTTTTTACTGGAATAAAAAAAACTTATCATTTAATTAGTTAAATGAGTCCTCGTTTACTAATCTCATTAGTCTTCCTGATAAAAATATGTCAACGCTCTCATTTTCATGATTTTTTTTCTGATCCTATTTTTTTATTACTTATTACTAGGACCTATTTTTGTGTTCGACAAAAGGTCGATTTATATGCAATAATAGCATTGTAGCGGGTATAGTTTAGTGGTAAAAGGGTGATTCGTTCTATTAACCCTTTAATAGTTAAAGGGTCTTTCGTTTGATTTATATTTCGATCAAAAACTTTATTTCTTAAAAGGATTTAATCCTTTTCCTATCGATGAAAAATTCGAGGAAAAATAGAAATTCTCGTGATTTGTATCCAAGAGTCCGTTATAAATTGAAAAAATTGGATCATGAAATTACGAAACATAATTTATTTTTGAATTGGATCCATACTTCCAATTGAACGAGTAAGGAATCCATGGATAAAGGTAGAAAGAACGGTCTATTTCTAATCGTAACTAAATCTTCAATTTGAGATTTATATAAGGGAGATTGAAGCAAAACAAAATAGCTATTAAACAATGTCTTTGGTTTACTAGAGACATCGACAGATTATATTGTTTTAGCTCGTTGGAAACAAAAAAGACTTTTCCTAAGGATTATTTCAAATAGAAATAGGGAACGAAGTAACTAGAAAAGATTGTTAGAATCCTCTTTTCTTCTATAGGGATCATCTAGAAAGCAGGTCCTTTTGAATGCATTCAGACAGAAAGGCTGACATAGATGTTATGGGTAGAATTTGTTTTTTTTTCGTTTACATCTTTTTTTTCCATCTTCCATAAAGGAGCCGAATGAAATCAAAGTTTCACGTTCGGTTTTGAATTAGAGACGTTCAAAATGATGAATCAACGTCGACTATAACCCCTAGCCTTCCAAGCTAACGATGCGGGTTCGATTCCCGCTACCCGCTTATCTTATATATTTTATCTTCTATTTTTTTGATTAAAATGATATCGTAATTTTATAGATTTATTATTTTTTGATTACTATATTTCGAAATTCATAATAGACAAATATTTTTGAATTGATTCATTTCAAATTAGAATATTTTCATTATATTATTTTATAAAATAAGATAATTGAATTAATATAGAATAAAATGAATCTAGAATTACTATAAATCATAATAAGATAAATTTTACAATTCAATTGTAAATTCAATTAATGGAATGCATCATTGAATTGAATAAGCAATTTCCGGAATTCGTGCACATCTTTTTTTTTTATGAACAAAAGATGTGCAAATAAGAAAAAAAATAGGAGTGAAATTAACTGTGACACGTTCATTAAAAAAAAATCCTTTTGTAGCAAATTTTTTATTAAAAAAAATAAATAAGCTTAACACAAAGGAAGAAAAAGAAATAATAATAACTTGGTCACGAGCATCTACCATTATACCCACAATGATTGGTCATACTCTTGCTATTCATAATGGAAAGGAACATTTGCCTATTTATATAACAGATCGTATGGTAGGGCATAAGTTGGGAGAATTTGTGCCAACTCTCAATTTCCGGGGGCATGCGAAAAATGATAATAAATCTCGTCGTTAATAATTTAAATTAGTAAAATCAAAAAAAAAATAGAAATAAAATAAAGATACTTATGATTCATTAGTGAGAGGTGAAACTTATGATAAAGAAGACAAAAAAGAATGGATATACAGAAGTATACGCTTTAGGTCAACATATATGTATGTCCACTCACAAAGCACGAAGGGTAATTGATCAGATTCGTGGACGTTCTTACGAAGAAACACTTATGATACTAGAACTCATGCCTTATCGAGCATGTTATCCCATTTTTAAATTGGTTTATTCTGTAGCAGCAAATGCTAGTCACAATATGGGTCTCAACGAAACCAATTTAGTCATTAGTAAAGCTGAGGTCAACAAAAGTATTACTGTGAAAAAATTAAAACCTCGAGCTCGAGGCCGAAGTTATCCGATAAAAAGACCCACTTGTTATATAACTATTGTATTGAAAGATATATCTTTCAATGAAGAAGAGTGTAAAAGATCCGAATACTCCATATTATGCTTAAAAAAACCTAGATGTATAAATAAATACGCGGATATCACATGTTATAATATGGATAATAACGGGGGAGTATGGGACAAAAAATAAATCCACTCGGTTTTAGACTTGGTGCAACCCAAGGACATCGTGCTATTTGGTTTGCCCAACCAAAAAAGTATTCTGAAGGTCTACAAGAAGATCAAAAAATACGAGATTGTATCAAAAATTATGTAAAAAAAAATATAAGAATATTCTCCGGTGTTGAGGGAATTGCACGTATCGAGATTCAAAAAAGAATTGATCTCATTCAAGTAATAATCTATATGGGCTTCCCAAAGTTATTAATAGAAAATGGGTCTCGAAGAATCGAAGAATTACAAATGAATGTACAAAAAGAGTTAAATTTTGTCAACCGAAAACTAAACATTGTTATTACAAGACTTGAAAACCCTTATGGAAACCCTACTATTCTTGCAGAATTTATCGCCGGGCAGCTAAAGAATAGAGTTTCATTTCGAAAAGCAATGAAAAAAGCTATTGAATTAACTGAACAGGCAGGTACAAAGGGAATTCAAGTACAAATTGCAGGGCGTATAGACGGAAAAGAAATTGCACGTGTTGAATGGATCAGAGAAGGTAGGGTTCCTCTACAAACCATTCGAGCTAAAATTGATTATTGTTCCTATACAGTTGTAACTATCTATGGGATATTAGGGATTAAAATTTGGATATTTGTAGACGAGGAATAATAAGCCTTTCCTCAATTTGTCTTTCTATTTTATTCAATCATAGAACAAAAAAAAAATTCATTCTTTTTTTTTTTAATAGTAAATGATAAATTCTATAGGCTTGAATAAAAATTCAATTAATTATTTGAAATAATTGCTATGCTTAGTGTGCGACTCGTTGGTTTTTCTGTTAGGATAAAAATCGACCTGACCATAACATAATCTGAACTAATAATTGAAAAAAAAATAACCAACTCATCGTTTCACATTATCTGGATCGAAAAAAGAAAGCAGTCAAGATATGTTATATTGGTCATGTCATATCATTGTAGCAACTGAAATCTTTTTTGCATAAACAAAAACACCAATCTAATTATCAGTTGTGAAGCATTAAAAGTATACGGATAAATGGAAGGGTGAAAGAAAGAGAGAAAAAAAAATATCAATGATATAAGATTCCAATATGGAATATGTAAGGTCTATGAGTCATCTCATAAAAGGTAGTGTAAGAAAACAGCAATACTGATTGATTCATAATTAGATTAATCTGTTAATAGAAGAAAAAAGCCAAGAGCCCTGAGTCAATAAAGACTGAGAAGATTGACTCAACAACAAATTTCATTTATTAGGGGCTCCATTGTAGAATTAAGACCTAACCATTAATCAAGAAATGATGGGGACGAGGGAACCCAAGAATACATAATATTCTGTTGAAAATAAATATTAATGATTCATTGGGTAGGATGGCGGAATCCACCCAAGACCAATCCATTAATTCGGAAAGGTCATTTCATGGGCTAAGCTTAGAACGTAAATACATATAAAAAGAGTAAATATTCGCCCGCGAACTTTTTTTTATTGGCTTGAATTTCTATATTTTGGTCGATCAAAGACCCCCAAAAAAATAATAGATAATAAAATCAAAGAGAAACCAAAATGAAATAAAGATTCCATTATTTATAAGACCTTAAAAAACTTATCTATAATTTTTTTTGAATATATATAATATATAAATATGTAAATCATGTATAAATAGAATACATATTTAGTTCTATCTCAAAAGAAGAGAGAAAAATGGATAATAGATTAGATGAAATCTCAAAGAATACCCTAATTCAGTCTATTATTGACACTATATATGTATAGTCTATTCTTTTGGAATCGTTTCATTCGTGAGGAGCTGGATGAGAAGAAACTCTCATGTCCGGTTCTGTAGTAGAGATGGAATTGAGAAAAAACAACCATCCACTATAACCCCAAAAAAACTAGATTTCGTAAACACCATAGAGGAAGAATGAAAGGAATTTCGTATCGAGGTAATCATATTTGTTTCGGTAGATATGCTCTTCAGGCACTTGAACCCGCTTGGATCACATCTAGACAAATAGAAGCGGGACGAAGAGCAATGACACGAAATGCACGACGTGGCGGAAAAATATGGGTACGTATATTTCCAGACAAACCAGTTACAGTAAGACCCACGGAAACACGTATGGGTTCGGGGAAAGGATCTCCTGAATATTGGGTAACTGTCGTTAAACCGGGTAGAATACTTTATGAAATGGGCGGAGTAGCAGAAAATATAGCCAGAAAAGCTATTTCAATAGCGGCGTCAAAAATGCCTATACGAACCCAATTCATTATTTCGGGATAGGAATGTAAAATCAAAGGAAAGCAGTCTTTGGTATGCAAAAAAAAAAAAATTGCCATTTCAAATTTCTTTTTTGTTTGGTTTGAACAAACAATATTTCTTTTTGTTTTTTTTAGCCCTTTGAATTGAAAGAACAGATTCACAAAAATAATATGATTCAACCTCAAAGCCATTTGAATGTAGCGGATAACAGCGGGGCCCGAAAATTGATGTGTATTCGAATCATAGGAGCTAGTAATCGACGATATGCTCATATTGGTGACGTTATTATTGCTGTAATCAAAGAAGCAGTCCCAAATACACCTCTAGAAAGATCAGAAGTGATTAGAGCTGTAATTGTACGTACTTGTAAAGAACTCAAACGTGAAAACGGTATGATAATACGCTATGATGACAATGCTGCGGTTGTTATTGATCAAGAGGGAAATCCAAAAGGAACCCGAATTTTTGGTGCGATCCCCCGCGAATTGAGACAGTTAAATTTCACTAAAATTATTTCATTAGCACCTGAAGTGTTATAAGATGAGACCGAGATATAGTTAGAATATTTGAATGAAATTAATTAATAGATTGTATCTCACGTATATACTTTTCAAAATTCAAAAATATAGTTAGAATATTTGAATGAAATTAATTAATAGATTGTATCTCACGTATATACTTTTCAAAATTCAAAAATATTGAATAAATAAAGAGCATGTTAATTATATTAAAATTCGAAAGCAACACTCATTTTGGTTTATCATGGGTAAGGATACTATTGCTAACCTACTAACCTCTATACGCAATGCTGACATGACTAGAAAAGAGATGGTTCGAATACCATCTACTAACATCACTGAAAACATTGTGAAAATACTTTTACGAGAAGGTTTTATTGAAAACGTAAGGAAACATTTTAAAAACAACCAAAATTTTTTGGTTTTAACCCTACGACATAAAAGGAATAGGAAAGGACCATTTAAAAGTTTTTTAAATTTAAAACAGATCAGTAGACCTGGTCTACGAATCTATTCTAACTATCAAAAAATTCCTAGAATTTTAGGAGGGATGGGGGTTGTAATTCTTTCCACTTCTAGGGGTATAATGACAGACCAAGAGGCTCGACTAGAAAAAATGGGCGGAGAAATTTTGTGTTATATATGGTAATCTTTATAATATGCGAATTATATACAAAACTTCCCTATCTCCTTTTTGTAAAAAAAAAGAGAGGATTTCAAATATGATATAAGTCTTGCTTCATTAGTTGATACTTCAAGGGTTTTCAGCAAAAATGAAAGAACAAAAAAAAAGTGATGAAGGTTTAATTACAGAACCCCTGATATGTTCCGGGTTCGTTGTCGTTTAGAGAATGGAGATAGAATTATAGATTTTTTTTAGGACCGATTCAACATAGTACTATACATATACTAGCGCGGAATAGTGTTAAAATGAAAGTCAATTTTTATGATTCAACCATAGAATGTATAGTTTTATAAACTACAAAACAAAGATGCAAATAATTTTTTTGGTTTTCAATTTCAATATTCTTTTGTTTTTGTTTTGTAAGGATACACTTCTAAATTCAAAATTTCAAGAAACTTATTTTCTTCAAATAGGTAGATTCGCAATTAAAGTAAGGAATGACAGACAAATATGAAAATAAGAGCCTCCATTCGTAAAATTTGTGAAAAATGTCGACTGATCCGTAGGCGGAAACGAATTATAGTAATTTGTTCCAACCCGAGACATAAACAAAGACAAGGATAATCTTTCTAAAAAACTAAAAAAAAAAAAAGATCTGTTTTAACATGAAATGGATATATCCATATATCTCTGATTTATATTTATGAGATGATAAAATATGGCAAAACCCATACCAAGAAGTGGTTTACGTAGGAATGGACGTATTGGTTTACGTAAAAGTACGCATAAAATACCAAAGGGAGTTATTCATGTTCAAGCAAGTTTCAACAATACAATTGTGACTGTTACGGATGTACGGGGTCGAGTAATTTCTTGGTCCTCCGCCGGTACTTGTGGATTCAAAGGTACAAGAAGGGGGACGCCATTTGCTGCTCAAACCGCAGCAGGAACTGCTATTCGGACAGTAGTGGATCAAGGTATGCAACGAGCAGAAGTCATGATAAAAGGCCCCGGTCTCGGACGAGATGCAGCATTAAGAGCTATTCGTCGAAGCGGTATACTATTAAGTTATATATGTGATGTAACTCCTATGCCCCATAATGGCTGTAGGCCCCCTAAAAAAAGACGTGTGTAAAAATAACCATTAACTAGATTTCAAGAGAAATAAACAATTCAATAATTTGATCAAATAATATTTAATATTACTATGGTTCGAGAGAAAATAAGAGTATCTACTCGGACACTAAAGTGGAAATGTCTTGAATCAAGAGCAGACAGTAAACGTCTTTATTACGGACGCTTTATTCTGTCTCCACTTATGAAAGGTCAAGCAGATACAATAGGTATTGCGATGCGAAAAGCTTTGCTTGGCGAAATAGAAGGAACATGTATCACACGTGCAAAATCTGAAAAAATACCACATGAATACTCTACCCTAATAGGTATTCAAGAATCAGTCCATGAAATTTTAATGAATTTGAAAGAAATTGTATTGCGAAGTAATCTGTATGGAAGTGGTGGCGCGTATATTTATGTCAAGGGTCCTGGATATGTAACGGCTCAAGATATCATCTTACCACCTTCTGTGGAAATCATTGATAATACGCAGTATATAGCTAAACTAACAGAACCAATCCATTTTTGTATTGAATTACAAATAGAGAGAAATAGAGGATATCGTATACAAACCCCAAATAACTTTCAAGACGGAAGTTATTCTATAGACGCTGTATTCATGCCTGTTCGAAATGCGAATCATAGCATTCATTCTTATGTCAATGGGAATGAAAAAGAAGAAATACTTTTTCTCGAA